AAAGAAAAAAAGAGGATAAATACTATAGTTAGTGAATAAAAGAGGGTTTGGGGATAGAGGGACTTGAACCCTCACAACTTATAAAGTCGACGGATTTTCCTTTTACTAGAAATTTCATTGTTGTCAGTATTGACATGTAGAATGGGACTCTCTCTTTATCCTCGTCCAATTAATCCACTTTTTAAAAGATCTCGAAAACTATGAATTGAAGGATTTGATTACTCAATATTCGATTGGAATGGGTTCACAATAATTCTAAAAAAATTCATAATTTTCTATTTCATAATCATTCCTAATTTCATTCTAAAAAAGAATAAAGAACCTATATTATGATATGGGTTCCGTGATTAATCGTTTGCTATGTCAGTATCTATACGTGTGTATTAGATGTATAAAGCCCTTACTTTCTCTAAATTTGGAGAGAGTTCCACTACCAACACAACGTAATCAACTCGATTCGTTAGAACAGCTTCCATTGAGTCTCTGCACCTATCCTTTTCCTTTGGATTCTAGTTCGAGAACCACTTGTTTTCTCAAAACACGGATTTGGCTCAGGATTGCCCTTTTTTAATTCCAGGGTTTCTCTGAATTTGGAAGTTACCACTTAGCAGGTTTCCATACCAAGGCTCAATACAATCAAGTCCGTAGCGTCTACCGATTTCGCCATATCCCCATTTTCCTTTTCTTTGATTGAGACCTGGATTCCTTGTGTAATTTCATCCATCTCTTAGTTTTTTTTGGAATCGTTGAATTCATTACTCGACGTAGTCTAGCAGTTCGTCTCTATTTGACAGACCCTGCTTATTGCAATTCAGAATTGAATTGATTCTATCGTTGATGTATTTGCAATTCAATCCGAATCAATATATCCCAAAGTTTTTCTCTCCCCCACCCCCCCCTCCCCCCCGCCTTTCTTTTTTAGAGTATTCAAAATCATACTATAACGCTTGATATTCATTCTTTTTTTTTCTAATCAGAATTAGCAATTTTATTTGCTATGATTCTATGTTCTCCTTAGTGAAATATTAATCATTAAATTATTAAGAAATAACAAAAAAAACAAAATATCTCAAAAAATGTCTATAATGATCGAATGAAAATGCCAAGAAATTCGCATTTTCTCTTTATTATATCTTTCATCATATATATTATTCTTTTCTATGTATTAGATTACTCATCCGAGCCATATCAAATTGAAAATATCTGAAATCAAATTCAATATAGAAATTGGAATAGATTCTATTCTATTAGAAAAATCAATTTGCGAATTAGAGAAATAAAAAGAAAGTTCAAAAATTTCTCCTATTTAAGGATATCCTCCAGTTAAGCATATCAAGTTAACTTTATCTTTATGAAGTTCTAGTATTTTTTTCTAAGTAGAACTTCCAATTTCGAACTAGTTAATAGCTAAGATTAATAATTAAGATCTGACATTTTACGGATTTCCTATACTATACATATTTCTATTTGTTACACTATTTCTGTTATGTAAGCCCACTTAGCTCAGAGGTTAGAGCATCGCATTTGTAATGCGAGGGTCATCGGTTCAAATCCGATAGTCGGCTTTTTTCTATATCGATGTTCCATGAACAAGAATCTCTCTTTTTCTCCGAATTAAATGGAGAATCCAGGATCTATTATGTGGTTCTACCTTACCATTTTGCTAGATACAAAACAATAAAATAAATAATATATATACAAAAAATCCAGATGTTGATGAAATTCCATTTTTTGTGGTACTTTAGTAGATTTTACTCTGTTTATCCTTTAGTTTAATTCAGTTTTAATTTTGATGTATTCTGTAATGTAAATACAATGAAATTAATTGTGTAAAATGAAATTTCAATAAAATAAACAAGGAGTCTTCATGTCCCGTTATCGAGGACCTCGTTTAAAAAAAATACGCCGTCTGGGAGCTTTACCAGGACTCACTAGAAAAACACCTAAATCCGGAAGTAATCTGAAAAAGAAATTCCATTCTGGGAAAAAAGAGCAATATCGTATTCGTCTTCAAGAAAAACAGAAATTGCGTTTTCATTATGGTCTAACAGAACGACAATTACTTAGATATGTACATATCGCTGGAAAAGCAAAAAGGTCAACAGGTCAGGTTTTACTACAATTACTTGAAATGCGTTTGGATAATATCCTTTTTCGATTGGGTATGGCTTCAACCATTCCTGGGGCCCGGCAATTAGTTAACCATAGACATATTTTAGTTAATGGTCGTATAGTCGATATACCAAGTTTTCGTTGCAAACCCCGAGATATTATTACTACGAAGGATAACCAAAGATCAAAACGTCTGATTCAAAATTCTATTGCTTCATCCGACCCGGGGAAATTGCCAAAGCATTTGACGATTGACACATTGCAATATAAAGGACTAGTTAAAAAAATCCTAGATAGGAAGTGGGTCGGTCTCAAAATAAATGAGTTGTTAGTTGTAGAATATTACTCTCGTCAGACTTGAACTTAACGAAAAAAGGAAAAGTTCATAGAATTTTCTTCCCCTTCCCCTTTCCCCGAACTAAATCGACCTAAGGCCCTTAATTCGTATTTTCCCATTCAACTAGCATAAATGGATTAACCCTAGGATCCTTTTTCTTTTTTGTTTTTTCCTCTATGTGTATTTTACATACCACAGTAATTTACTATAAAAAATTTCTATTAAATAAAGGTATTATTGCTGGAATAAATTGTTATTTGATTTGATACATTGTGATCGTTAACGTTGATCAATTAAGAGAAACGGAAAGAGAGGGATTCGAACCCTCGGTAAACAAAAGTCTACATAGCAGTTCCAATGCTACGCCTTGAACCGCTCGGCCATCTCTCCTACAGAATCTTATTATGGAAAATAAACTAAGTGAATAGCGAGTTTTCCTATTCCTGCAGTACAGGTACAACCACAACGGCTCGGGGGTTCCATGGTTCTATTGGAAAAATTCCTTTTCATCTAAGTGGAAGGATCCAGGATTTTTTTACTAGGAATTCCGCTCCCTCGAAAAGTTTTAGTTTGGGTTTTCCCCAAACCAAAGAAAAAGAGAATGGAAGAATTCTTCTTATTCCATAATAAAATAGAGGAACCCTAGAATTCTGTTTGCATAAGGTACGCTACGCCATACAATCGAAATCTAAAAAAGGGTATGAGACAATTAATGACTTTGAAAACGCGAAATAGCTGATGAGAGAAGTTATTGTTGAGAAATAGAAAAGTGGAATGAAATCCAATCTTAGTCAAATATTTCATATCTCTTCTTGTCCAAACAGAAGGAAAAGGAGACAATTTGAGCTGAGCGGAAAATCCATACCTCTCTTATCCATTTAGAGCATATGGATCGATCGATTTATAAGAATCGAATGTGTTTGTTTTTATGTTATTTTGTGAAGAAATGAAAACAATTCTATATAGAATGGGTTGGGAATTATGCCTAGATCCCGTATAAATGGAAATTTCATTGATAAGACCTCTTCAATTGTAGCCAATATTTTATTGCGAATAATTCCGACAACCTCAGGGGAAAAAAGGGCATTTACTTATTATAGAGATGGTGCGATTTGACTCTTTTTTTTTTTAGCCCTACCTACACCTCAGTCTTACGAGAAAGAGAGGGGGTTCGCATAGAGAGAACAAAATTAGTAAAGGAAACCCACGCTTGGGGAAGGTGAGGTGAACTAACAATTCCTTCTGTCGTGTATCCTCGATTGATGCGGCCTCAGATGCTTCAATTGTAGATTTGAGTATTGAGCGAAAGGTTACACCTACAGGATAGGTTCTGTATTACAGGCCAATCCTACTCTACTAGTACCAATAGGCAGCATAGGGGAGAAAAGCACTACACCTAGAAATAGGAATCAACAAGAGAAAAACTTTGTTAGAAATTAGCCCTTTCCTGATCGGTATCAGGGCTGGGAAGAATGGTTGGGATAACAAACAACCATCAGGTTTGTACTTTGGATACCCCTATAACCATCAAAGATCGTTGAAGTGGCTAATTCCTCTAAATAGGAGGCGTTGAGAACAAAGAAATTCTTGGAGCTATCGTTTTCCTCTAGCATTAATAGAATTCATTGGTGTTAAGAAAAACCTCTTGCGGGAAGGTTGGCTAGAGATTTCTTGGAAAAATACCAGCCCCTTTCGGTTCATAATAAGATGGGACTAATTCTATTTTTATTCTATAGATTATTTCGCTTAGTACTATGTACAGAAGGGAGGAGCCGTATGAGATGAAAACCTCATGTACGGTTTTGGAACGGAGATTTTTTGAATAGAATGAACGACCGTAACGGATGTTGGCTCAATCCGAAGGAAATTATGCGGAAGCTTTGCAGAATTATTATGAAGCTACGCGACTAGAAATTGATCCCTATGATCGAAGTTATATACTCTATAATATAGGCCTTATACACACAAGCAATGGAGAGCATACAAAGGCTTTGGAATATTATTTCCGGGCACTAGAACGAAACCCCTTCTTACCGCAAGCTTTTAATAATATGGCCGTGATCTGTCATTACGTGCGACTATCTCCACTATAGAAAGAAGAAAAAAAGAAAGGATCAAATTTTCTAGTAAATACTAGAAAAAGGGCTTTCTACATAGGGATCGTCAAAACAACGATTTTGCCCTATCAGCTGTAGGAAGGAAGGACACTTCACGAGAATCAAAATAGGAAGAAAGTATGGCCTATACTACTACTCTATGGATAAAGTTCCAAAATTGATAGAGAAAGCACCGTAAAGATCCATTAGTGAGCGACTGGGTCGATACAACTAAAAAAAACTGCTTGCTTATCCCATGATATGGGGCAAAATTTAGGAATCTGCTTATGTAATAGAGCCGATCCACTAAGGAATTAAGCAGCGGTGTAGTATCAGATCCCAAAGATAGTAAGTTCTTTTTTCTTTCTTATGGGAAAAAGTCTTTTTCAAGGGTTCTATAGAAATTTCATATAAGAAACCGAGATAGTTACCTTTCAGAAAATTCGAACGAAGGC